TTGATGCAATTAGAACTGTTCCCAACGATAAAATGATTAAAAAAAAATCTATTGGAATAAAAGAAATTAATAAAAGAGTTCCTCGATGGTCATACAAATTAATCAACGATTTTGAACAACAGGAGGGGGAAACCGAAGAAACTGTGGTAGAGGATCATCAGATTCGTTCAAGAAAATCCAAACGTGTAGTGATTTTTACTGATAACCAACAAAATACTGATGCTTATACTAATACCAAAGAAACTAATAATACTGATCAAACAGGCGAAGTTGCTTTGATACGTTATTCCCAACAATCGGATTTTCGTCGAGACATAATCAAAGGCTCCATGCGCGCTCAAAGACGTAAAACAGTTACTTGGAAACTCTTTGAAGCAAATGCGCATTCCCCTCTTTTTTTGGACCGAATAGACAAATCTTTTTTTTTTTTTTTTGATATTTCTGAACGGATGAAAAAAAATTTTAGAAATTGGATGTCGAAAAACACAGAATTCACAATTTCGAATTATACAGAGAAAAAGACAAAAGAAAGCGCGAAAAAAAAAGAGGAGGACAAAAAAGAAGAAGACAAAAGAAAGGAGAAAGTGCGTATACAAATAGCGGAAGCCTGGGATAGTATTTTACTTGCTCAAGTAATGAGAGGTTTTTTATTAGTAACCCAATCAATTCTTAGAAAATATATTATATTACCTTCATTGATAATAGCTAAAAATATCGTCCGTATACTATTATTTCAATTTCCGGAATGGTATGAGGACTTAAAGGATTGGAATAGAGAAATGCATGTTAAATGTACCTATAACGGCGTTCAATTATCAGAAAAAGAATTTCCAAAAAACTGGTTAACAGACGGCATTCAGATCAAGATTCTATTTCCTTTTCGTCTTAAACCTTGGCACAGATCTAAGTTACGAGCCCCTTATAACGATCCAATGAAAAAGCAAGGTCAAAAAAATGATTTTTGTTTTTTAACAATTTTTGGAATGGAAGCTGAACTACCTTTTGGTTCTCCCAGAAAAAAACTTTCATTTTTTGAACCGATTTTAAAAGAACTCAAAAAAAAAATTAAAAAATTGCAAAAGAAATGTTTTATAATTCTAGGAATTTTTAAAGAACAAACAAAATTGTTTCTAAATGTCTCAAAAAAACCAAAAAAATGGATCATTAAAAACATTCTGTTTATAAAAGAAATAATAAAAGAACTCTCAAAAATAAACCCAATTATATTATTTGGATTGAGAGAAATAGAAGTATATGAATTGAGTGAAATTAAAAAAGATTCAATAATCAGTAATCGGATGATTCAGGAATCGTCCATTCAAATTAGATCTCAGGATTGGACAAATTATTCATTAACAGAAAAAAAAATGCAAGATCTGACTGATAGAATAAACACAATCATAAATCAAATAGAAAAAATTACAAAAGACAAGAAAAAGGGATTTATAACTTCAGATAGAAATTTGAGTTCTAACAAAATAAGTTATGATGATAAAAGATTGGAATCACAAAAAAATATTTGGCAGATATTAAAAAGAAGAACTGCTCGATTAATCCGTAAATCCCATTATTTTATAATATTTTTCATTGAAAAGATATACATAGATATCTTTCTAGCTATGATTAATATTCCTAGTATCAATACACAACTTTTTCTTGAATCAACAAAAAAAATTATTAATAAAAACATTAACAGTAATGAAACAAATCAAGAAAGAATTAATAAAACAAATCAAAGTTTAATTAAATTTATTTCGATTATAAAAGAGTCACTTTCTAATACTAATATTAGTCTTAGTCAAAAAAATTCAAAGACTTTTTTTGACTTATCTTACTTTTCACAAGCATATGTATTTTACAAATTATCACAAACCCAACTTATTAAGTTAGAGAAATTGAAATCCGTATTTCAATATAATGGAAACCCCCTTTTTCTTAAGAATGAAATAAAGGATTTTTTTGTTGTAAGACAAGAACTATTTCATTCCGAATTAAGACCTAAGAATCTTCGCAATTCTGGAATGAATCAATGGACAAATTGGTTAAGGAGTCATTATCAATATCAATGTGATGTATCTCAAATTAAATGGTCTAGAGTAGTACCACAAAAATGGCGAAATATATTGAACTGTATAGCTCAAAATAAAGATTTATATAAAGATTTGTGTGATTTATATGAAAAAGATGAATTAATTCACTACGAAAAAAAAATTGAAACGGATTTATTATTGAATCAAAAGGATAATTTTAAAAAACAATATAGATATGATCTTTTAGCATATAAATCTATAAATTCTGAAACTAAGAAGTACTCTTCAATTTATGGATCACCATTACAAGTAAAAACTAACCAAGATATTTTTTATAATTACAACACACATAAACAAAAATCATTTAATATGGTAGAAGATGATATTCGAGATATGGATAAAAATACGGATAGAAAATATTTTGATTGGAGAATTCTCAATTTTTGTCTTAAAACGAAAGTAGATATTGAGGCCTGGATCAATATTGATACTAACACTAACAGTAATAAATATACTAAGACTAGGGTTAATAAGTATCAAATAATTGATAAAATCAATAATAAAGGTCTTTTTTATCTCACACTTCAGCAAGATCAAAAAATCAACCTATCCAATCAAAAACCCCTTTTGGATTGGATGGGAATGAATGAAGAAATACTAAGTCGTCCCATATCAAATCTGGAACTTTGGTTCTTGCCAGAATTTGTGAGACTTTATAATACGTATAAAATGAAACCGTGGGTTATACCAATAAAATTACTACTTTTTAATTCTAATATAAAAAAAAATGCTAGTGAAAACAAAAGCATCACTGGAAATAAAAAAAGAGATCCTTTTATATCAATATCGGCGAATGAAAAAAAATCTCTTGAATTAGAAAACCGAAATCAAGGAGAAAAAGAATCCACGGGCCAAGCAGATCTTAAATCAGCTCTTTCAAACCAGGAAAAAGATGTTGAAGAAGATTATACGGGATCGGACATGAAAAAACATAGAAATAAAAAGCAATACAAGATCAATACAAAAGCGGAGTTTGATTTCTTCCTAAAAAGGTATTTGTATTTTCAATTGAGATGGGATGATTCTTTAAATAAAAAAATAATCAATAACATCAACGTATATTGTCTCCTGCTTAGACTGATAAATCCAAGAGAAATTACTATATCCTCTATTCAAAGGGGCGAAATGAGTCTGGATATTTTGACGATTCAGAAAGATGTAACTCTTACAGAATTTATTAAAAGGGGATTTTTGATTATTGAACCAATTCGTCTAGCTATAAAAAATGATGGAAAATTTATTATGTATCAAACCCTCGGTATTTCATTAGTTCATAAAAGTAAACATCAAATAAATCAAAGATACCGAGAAAAAAAACATGTTGATAAGAATTCTGATGAAGTCATTACAAAACATCAAAAGATGACTGGAAATAGATATAAAAAAAATTATGATTTGTTTGTTCCTGAAAATATTTTATCGCCTAGACGTCGTAGAGAATTGCGAATTCTAATTTGTTTAAATTCTAAGAATAGACATAGAAAGGCATCTTTTTGTAATGGGAATGAGGTAAACAGTCAAGTTGTGGATAAAAGCAAAAAATATAAAAAAAAACTTATAAAATTAAAGCTATTTCTTTGGCCCAATTATCGATTAGAAGATTTAGCTTGTATGAATCGTTATTGGTTTAATACCAATAATGGCAGTTGTTTCAGTATGGTAAGGATACATATGTATCCGCGATTGAAAATTCATTAATAGTACATTTTTCCTATATTTCCCATACTCTGGTCTATGACGACAAAGAGATGCACGTATACATTGTCTTACATTCCATTCTGATACATGATACTAATTCAATGACATATCAATTAGATCTAGAATGAACAAAATTTTCTTATTTTAGGTCTAAACTTTTATCTTTTGTGAGTGAAGAAACCAACCATACTTTTGTATCCCCTTTCAAATCCAATTTTAAAATGAAAATAGGATTGAGTAAGTTTTATTAAATTAAAAAAATTAGAAATTAATAACGAAATTCAAATTATTGTATATACCAAATAAAAATTAGGGGCATTATTATTACTGATCAATAAAGATATCTATCAATAAAAAATATCTTAAAATAAAAAGAGGGGGGAGAGAAGATTTCAGTTTATGGTAAAAAATTCATTCATCTCAGTTATTTCACAAGAAGAAAAAGACGAAAACAGAGGATCTGTTGAATTTCAAATAGTTAGTTTCACCAATAGGATACGAAGACTTACTTCACATTTACAATTACACAAAAAAGACTATTTATCTCAGAGAGGTTTACGTAAAATTCTGGGAAAACGCCAACGATTACTGTCTTATTTGTCAAAGAAAAATAGAATATGTTATAAAGAATTAATTAATCGGTTGGATATTCGGGAGTCAAAAACTCGTTAATTTTATTTTTATAAAGGCATTTTGAATTATTTGATTTATTAGATCTTGAATTTTAATGAACTTTTTTTCGTTGTCAGCAAGAATGAATCGAGGAAAAACCTATGAATATACCGGCTACAAGAAAAGACCTCATGATAGTCAATATGGGCCCCCACCACCCATCAATGCATGGTGTTCTTCGACTCATCATTACTCTCGATGGTGAAGATGTTATTGACTGTGAACCAATATTGGGTTATTTACACCGAGGAATGGAAAAAATTGCGGAAAATCGAACAATTATACAATATTTGCCTTATGTAACACGGTGGGATTATTTAGCTACTATGTTCACAGAAGCAATAACTGTAAACGGACCGGAACAGTTGGGAAATATTCAAGTACCTAAAAGAGCCAGCTATATCAGAATAATTATGTTGGAGTTGAGTCGTATAGCTTCTCATCTGTTATGGCTCGGTCCTTTTATGGCGGATATTGGTGCACAAACTCCCTTTTTCTATATTTTCAGAGAAAGAGAATTAGTATATGATCTATTCGAAGCTGCCACCGGTATGAGAATGATGCATAATTATTTTCGTATCGGAGGAGTAGCGGCCGATCTACCTCATGGCTGGATAGATAAATGTTTGGATTTCTGCGATTATTTTTTAACAAGAGTTGCTGAATATCAAAACCTTATTACACGAAATCCTATTTTTTTAGAACGAGTCGAGGGAGTAGGCATTATTGGTAGAGAGGAAGTAATAAATTGGGGTTTATCGGGACCAATGCTGCGAGCTTCCGGAATACAATGGGATCTTCGTAAAGTTGATCATTATGAATGTTACGACGAATTTGATTGGGAAGTACAGTGGCAAAAAGAAGGAGATTCATTGGCTCGTTATCTAGTCCGAATTGGTGAAATGATAGAATCCGTAAAAATTATTCAACAGGCCCTGGAAGGAATTCCAGGGGGACCCTATGAGAATTTAGAAATACGATACTTTGATAGAGAAAGGAATCCGGAATGGAATGATTTTGAATATCGATTTATTAGTAAAAAGCCGTCTCCTACATTTGAATTGCCGAAACAAGAACTTTATGTGAGAGTAGAAGCCCCAAAAGGAGAATTGGGAATTTTTCTCATAGGGGATCAGAGTGGTTTTCCTTGGAGATGGAAAATCCGCCCGCCGGGTTTTATCAATTTGCAAATTCTTCCGCGGTTAGTTAAAAGAATGAAATTGGCTGATATTATGACGATACTAGGTAGTATAGATATCATTATGGGAGAAGTTGATCGTTGAAATGATAATTGATACACCGGAAGTACAAGATATCGATTCTTTTTCTAGATTAGAATTTTTTAAAGAGGTTTATGGAATTCTATGGGTTCTTGTTCCTATTTTGACTCTTGTAGTGGGAATCACAATAGGCGTACTGGTAATTGTATGGTTAGAAAGAGAAATATCGGCAGGGATACAACAACGTATTGGACCTGAATACGCCGGCCCTTTGGGAGTTCTTCAAGCTCTAGCAGATGGGACAAAACTACTTTTCAAAGAAAATCTTTTTCCATCTAGGGGGGATACTCGTTTATTCAGTATCGGGCCATCCATAGCAGTCATATCAATTTTAGTAAGCTATTCAGTAGTTCCTTTTGGATATCACCTTGTTTTAGCGGATCTCAATATCGGTGTTTTTTTATGGATTGCCATTTCCAGTATTGCTCCAATTGGACTTCTTATGTCGGGATACGGGTCAAATAATAAATATTCCTTTTTAGGCGGTCTACGAGCTGCTGCTCAATCGATTAGTTATGAAATACCATTAACTTTATGTGTGTTATCAATATCTCTACGTGCGATTCGTTGATACATAGACATAAACTTTTCTCTATTCCTTCCTTTCAAGGAAAGGGTTGGAATGGATTGAGTAGATATCTTAATTTTTTTTTATTCATTATTCGGGTTGATGAACTAAATCAAATAGTTATATGAGTGAAAGAAAACAGCTTATATATAAATTCGCAGTAAAAAGATTGATTCTCATTTTCTATGTATAAGAGTTAGAGAGTTAAGCGGAAATAAACATAAACAGAAGAGACCGTTTCCCCCAAGATTGGTTGATCAGTCATCCTGACTTGAAGCGGGTTCAAAAGATCAACCGTATTGAGTTTTCACTATCATTTTTATGTATTAGCATAACGGGGGATTGAGCAAAAACGAGTGGATGGTTAGAAACACGAACATATGTAAAGGATTAGTAATGGAGATTATGTAAAAATGTCCTTTTGGAAAATTTACATAATATACAAACAAAGAATACTAATTGGGGCTTTAAGTTGGTAGAAATGATCAGGCAGTACTCCCCATGACACGATTCCAATCCAGAGTATACTCCTATCCACCGATTTAATAAATAACTATTCGAAACGAAATAATCCTTTACTTTATTTTGAAAGCCCTCTTTTTCTCAGAAATAGAAAGAAGAATAGGAACGAAAAAAAAAAAAGAAAGATATACTTTATTTATTCTTTGTTACTTTTATTCTTTCCCATATACATATTAATAGATATATAATTTGTGTCATAATTCATTAATTAATATAGAATTTTTTTTTCGTACGTGAAACCAACGGGTTATTGATATTTTTACAAGAAGTATTTTATTGAACAGTTAAGTTATTACTGAACAAAGAAGAATTGAAATTATTATTGAAATTATTAAATTAAAGATTGAAATTATTAAATTAAAGAAAGGATGAGATCAATTCAGAAGTACTTTTTTTATTTAATTTTGAATTAAAATAATTATAACAGACAGAATTCAATTGGTCTAATTTGGGACCGGCCGATAGTTATCCATCCTACAAACATATCAAGATTCAAAAAAGAATACTGACGCGGTCCCTATATTTATTTCTGGCCTTCAAGGAGCCGTATGAGGTGAAAATCTCATGTACGGTTCTGTAATAGCGATGGTAACAGTGATGGTATCACCGACTATAATTATCTAACAGTTCAAGTACAATTGATATTGTTGAGGCGCAATCAAAATATGGTTTTTGGGGATGGAATTTGTGGCGTCAGCCTATAGGGTTTATCATTTTTATTATTTCTTCCCTAGCAGAATGTGAGAGATTACCTTTTGATTTACCAGAAGCAGAAGAAGAGTTAGTAGCAGGTTATCAAACCGAATACTCGGGTATAAAATTTGGGTTATTTTATGTTGCTTCCTATCTAAACCTATTGGTTTCTTCATTATTTGTAACAGTTCTTTACTTGGGAGGTTGGAATATATCTATTCCGGACATATATGTTTCTGAGCTTTTTGAAATAAATAAAACATGTGGAGTTTTTGGAGCGATAATTGGTATCTTTATTACATTAGCTAAAACTTATTTGTTCTTGTTCATTCCTATCACAACAAGATGGACTTTACCGAGGCTAAGAATGGACCAACTATTGAATCTTGGATGGAAATTTCTTTTACCTATTTCTCTCGGTAATCTATTATTAACAACTTCTTTCCAACTCTTTTCACTGTAAAGTAACATTCTATATTCACAACGTGTCTCAAACAAGAGAACTAAACAAACATAAAACTATTCATATATATATTAACGATATGTTCTCTATGGTAACTGGGTTCATGAATTATGGTCAACAAACAGTACGAGCTGCAAGGTACATTGGTCAAAGTTTCATGATTACTTTATCCCACGCAAATCGTTTACCCGTAACTATTCAATATCCTTATGAAAAATTAATCACCGCGGAGCGTTTCCGCGGTCGAATCCATTTTGAATTTGATAAATGTATTGCTTGTGAAGTATGTGTTCGTGTATGTCCTATAGATCTACCCGTTGTTGATTGGAAATTGGAAACTGATATTCGCAAGAAACGGCTGCTTAATTACAGTATTGATTTCGGAGTCTGTATATTTTGTGGTAATTGCGTTGAGTATTGTCCAACGAATTGTTTATCAATGACTGAAGAATATGAACTTTCTACTTATGATCGTCACGAATTGAATTATAATCAAATTGCTTTGGGTCGTTTACCAATGGCAGTAATTGACGATTATACAATTCGAACAATTTTGAATTCGCCTCAAATAAATAAGTAAATCTCTTGATTAACGAATAATTTATAATTACTTTACTAATAACTAATATAGAAGGAATTTAGGTTTCTTTCGTGTTGTTTGGTCAATAACTACAAATACCAACTATTGATTGGTTGGTAAGAAACGCGTCTTAATTTGGATTGAAAATCCATTAATTAATATATCCATAATTGTTTTAAAATATATAGTTTAGAATTAGAACGACTCTTTCAGATAAAGAATGAAATTAGTCCAATAATAGTACTCACATTTATTCATATCCCTTAGTATTTATTTACTTAGGATTAAATTAGGAATTGCTCAAAAATCATAAAAAAAAAATTTCTGGTCGGGTCTCAATAAGGTCATGAAAAACATTTCTATTTATTTATCTCTTATTTTACATATAATGGATTTGCCCGGACCAATACATGATTTTCTTTTAGTCTTTCTGGGATCGGTTCTTATACTAGGAGGTATGGGGGTGGTATTATTTACCAACCCCATTTATTCTGCCTTTTCATTGGGACTGGTTCTTGTTTGTATATCCTTATTCTATATTCTATTAAACTCTTATTTTGTAGCTGCTGCACAACTCCTTATTTACGTGGGAGCTATAAATGTTTTAATCGTATTTGCTGTGATGTTCATGAATGGTTCAGAATATTACAAAGATTTGAATCTTTGGACCATTGGGGATGTGGTTACTTTGCCAGTTTGTACAAGTATTTTTGTTTTACTCATGATTATTATTACGGATACGTCATGGTACGGAATTATTTGGACTACAAGATCAAACCAGATTATAGAGCAAGATTTGATAAGTAATAGTCAACAAATTGGAATTCATTTATCAACCGATTTTTTTCTTCCATTTGAATTCGTTTCGATAATTCTTTTAGCCGCTTTGATAGGTGCAATTGCCGTGGCGCGACAGTAAAAAATTTATAGAATTCGCAATGCACATTAAACTCTGTTCGGTTTTATTACATTACATTTATTTCCCTTTAATTAAAGATTGTTTATGTCTAAAATAGAAATTATTCAATCTATTCTATCTAACAATAGAAAATCTGCCTTTGTTCCGTACTTTTTTTTATTCTAGTCAATTGAATCTGTTGAATTGTTGTTCAGTTCATATTGAAATGAATCGAAATTGATAAGGAGTTGGTCAATGATGCTCGAACATGTACTTGTTTTGAGTGCCTACTTATTTTCTATCGGTATCTATGGATTGATCACGAGCCGGAATATGGTTAGAGCCCTTATGTGTCTTGAACTTATACTGAATGCGGTTAATATGAATTTCGTAACATTTTCTGATTTTTTTGATAGTCGCCAATTAAAAGGAAATATTTTCTCAATTTTTGTTATAGCTATTGCAGCCGCTGAAGCAGCTATTGGCCCGGCTATTGTTTCATCAATTTATCGTAACAGAAAATCAACTCGTATCAATCAATCGAATTTGTTGAATAAGTAGTATTAATCATATAAATTCTAATATTCATAAATTAGAATTACCATGACCATACATTACGTAATAATACATGTTTTCAAAAATGTAAGAAATTAAAGTATCTTGGCTCTATCGCATGAGTCAATCCAGAAGTAGATTGATTAGAAAAATTATGATAAATTATTGATTCATCTGGTGTCTAAATATATGATTCATTTACAAGTTTACTAGATCGAAACTTTCTGACATTCAAAAATTTATAGATCCAAATGTCACATTCAGTAAAGATTTATGATACGTGTATAGGGTGTACTCAATGCGTGCGCGCCTGCCCAACGGATGTATTAGAAATGATACCTTGGGACGGGTGTAAAGCTAAGCAAATTGCTTCTGCTCCAAGAACAGAGGACTGTGTCGGTTGTAAGAGATGTGAATCCGCCTGTCCGACAGATTTCTTGAGTGTTCGAGTTTATTTATGGCATGAAACAACTCGAAGTATGGGTCTGGCTTATTAATACGTTCCAGAAAACCCTACTTGAATACATTTGATTTTTTTACCTTTACCGACAAAAACCCGCGCTCAAAAACTTTTTATTTTGAGCACGGGTTTTTCTGGTCCAAGTTTATCTTGTTTTTACCATGAATAATTTTCCTTGGTTAACGCTAGTTGTAGTTTTGCCAATATTCGCGGGTTCCTTAATTTTCTTTCTCCCTCATAGAGGAAATAAGATCATTCGGTGGTATACTATAGGTATATGCATAATAGAACTCCTTCTAACAACCTATGCATTCGGTTATCGTTTCCAATTGGATGATCCATTAATGCAACTGACAGAGGATTATAAATGGATCGATTTTTTTGATTTTTACTGGAGATTGGGAATAGATGGAATTTCTATAGGACCCATTTTACTGACAGGATTTATCACAACTTTAGCTACTTTAGCGGCTCGGCCGATTACTCGAGATTCCCGACTATTCCATTTTCTGATGTTAGCAATGTATAGCGGTCAAATAGGACCATTTTCTTCTCGAGACCTTTTACTTTTTTTCATCATGTGGGAGTTAGAATTAATTCCAGTTTATCTACTTCTATCCATGTGGGGGGGAAAGAAACGGTTGTATTCAGCTACAAAATTTATTTTGTACACTGCAGGAAGTTCCGTTTTTTTATTAATGGGAGTTTTGGGTATTGGTTTATATGGTTCCAATGAACCAACATTAAATTTTGAAACATCAGCTAATCAATCGTATCCTGTAGCACTAGAAATAATATTCTATATTGGATTTCTTATTGCTTTTGCTGTCAAATCACCGATCATACCCTTACATACATGGTTACCAGACACCCATGGAGAGGCACATTACAGTACTTGTATGCTTTTAGCCGGAATCTTATTAAAAATGGGAGCGTATGGATTGGTTCGGATCAATATGGAATTATTACCCCACGCCCATTCTATATTCTCTCCCTGGTTGATTATAGTAGGCACAATTCAAATAATCTATGCAGCTTCAACATCTCCCGGTCAGCGTAATTTAAAAAAAAGAATAGCCTACTCTTCTGTATCTCATATGGGTTTCATAATTATAGGAATTGGTTCTATAAGCGATACAGGACTCAACGGAGCCATTTTACAAATAATCTCTCACGGATTTATTGGCGCTGCGCTTTTTTTCTTGGCCGGAACGAGTTATGATAGAATACGTCTTGTTTATCTCGACGAAATGGGCGGAATGGCTATCGCAATTCCAAAAATATTCACGACTTTCAGTATCTTATCAATGGCTTCTCTTGCATTACCGGGCATGAGCGGTTTTGTTGCCGAATTGTTAGTTTTTTTTGGAATACTTACTAGTCAAAAATATCTTTTAATGACAAAAATATTAATTACTTTTGTAATGGCAATTGGAATGATATTAACTCCTATTTATTCATTATCTATGTTACGCCAGATGTTCTATGGATACAAGCTTTTTAATGCCCCAAACTCTTATTTTTTTGATTCTGGACCGCGAGAATTATTTGTTTCGATCTCTATCCTTTTACCTGTAATAGGTATTGGTGTTTATCCCGATTTCGTTTTATCATTATCAGTTGACAAGGTCGAAGCTATTATATCCAATTATTTTTTTCGATAGTTTTTGTGAGTAAACCAAAAAATGAAACTGAAATCCCATGATTTTAAAAATGGTTGATTGTACAATAAAAAAATGAGTCTTTTATATTCTTTTAACTTTTATATTCTTTTAAGTAAAATAAAAAAATTGGAATTCTATTAGAACTAGATATCTTTTGAATTTGTGAGAACCATTTGAATCAAGTAATGGAAATGATTCAAATGGTTCTTGATTGTTTACATGAAGTTTTCGTATATATACCTGTATGCCGTCCTATGTTTATATTCGTCAAGTCTTTTATTCAATTAGATATTAATGTAAATGAACCATAACTATGCAACCCTATTCCTAATAGATTAACCCCAAAATAGCATATCCAAATTATAAGAAAGCCCATTGAGGCCACAATTGCAGAATTTACACTTTCAAAATTTTTATTTGTTCTAATATGTAAATAAATAGCGAATATGGTCCAAGTAATAAATGCCCAAGTCTCCTTTGGATCCCAATTCCAATATGATCCCCATGCTTCATTAGCCCATACTGCTCCCGAAAGAATACCTACGGTTAAAAGGATAAACCCTAGACTAATAATACGATAACTCCAACGATCCAATTGTTGAATCAATTGATACCTGTAATAATTTTGAGACGAAATAAAAGAAGTGTTTCGTAAGACATTGTTTCTTTCGTTCACGTATTGAATCTCACTAAAGTAAACTGACTCATTTTCTAAATTATTGCTTTTACTAAAAATCCTTATGAATTTTCGAAATGTAATGACTAGAAGAGCTAGTGATAATAATGATCCACACAAAAGAGCTGCATAGCTCAATACCATCATACTTACATGCATCATTAACCAATGGGATTGGAGAGCGGGTACTAATATCGCGGATTGATGCATTTCAGTTAAAAGACCCGAAGTAGCAAAACCTTGAGTAAAAATAGCACTTGGCGCGGTTATTGCGCTTAAATGGTTTTTTTGTTTTTTAAAATACGGAATAATATGAATAATGGAAAAACTCCACGAAAGAAAAATTAATGATTCATATAAATCACTTAATGGTAAGTGCCTCAAATACATCCAACGAGTAACTAATAATCCTGTTATGCAGAAAAAAGTAGCTATCATCCCCTTTTCTGAAGAATCATCTAGTCCTACGATTTCATCGACTAAAAAAATTATCAAATGAATTGTAATTACAATTGAAACGATCGAAAAGGATATATGAGTTAATATATGCTCTAAAGTTGAAAATATCATAAAAATTATTAAATTAATAAGGGCGTCCCTCAATTATAGGAATTGAAATCGGGAATTGAATTCATTATAGGACTTACTCTTTTAGAAGATGCCATGCCGCCACTCGGACTCGAACCGAGATGCTCTAGCACTGCTTCCTAAGAGCAGCGTGTCTACCGATTTCACCATAGCGGCTTATTCGAAATCATAATAACCTATTTTTATTCAATCGTCGAGCTTGAAGGAGTTAATTCAATCCAATATTTTTTTTAGGAAACCATTCAAATTGATGAATACAAACTTGTTTAAAAATTAGGGATAAAAACGTTTTCGTTAACGTTAATAATATTGATTTTTCTTATTATTATCTTTTTATTTAGTTATTTAGTATTTTAGGATGTCAATTTTATTTAACTGAACTAACAATGTATTTTTTCGTAGGCTATTACTTTATGCTCTCCTAAAACTAAAATGTAACAGTTGTAACTAGATAATTTTTACTTCAATCCCTGGATATAAGTAAAAAAAATGTTCTACCTCATTTGCATTTTTTAATGATTAATTTCGTTTATCATTTATTTTATTAATCTAAAATAAAAAATTCATTTTATCGATTACTAATTTTTATATAACACAATTTCAGCGATACACTCAAAAGATTTATGTAAATATTTGCATAGTTAGGTTGCGTTAGGATTTTTTGTTGTGTAGAGAATTTGCGTTAAGATTTAGCAAACCCATTAAGTTAGGTATTTGGGATGGTCGTATCAATCATATAAAAAAATTTCGTATAGAAATTTACCATACTTCAAAATATTTTCTAAATTTTTTAATTAATATATATATATTATATCTTGTATCTTGATCGATCTTCCAATCGAAACATAGGATCTAAAATAGATCACTCAAAATTGGTGCATTCGTCATATAACTACCTAAAAATGTAAACGGGGCTTTTATTAATTTAATTGGGTTTAAGGAATTTATATAGTGATAATAATTTCTAAAACCCAAAATAATGATTTAAAAGATTATAAAAAACATTTTAAACTTAATCAATTAGTTTCAACGACCTCTTCTTTATAATATAAAATCAAAAATATAACTAAAAAAAAAAATTCTTTTTGAGTAAGGGCGATGGGGAAAGTGATAATCCCCATCCGGAAAATGATAAAACATACTAAAATGAAAGGCGAAACCTTGCGCTTGCGTTTACCCTTTTTTCAAACAAAAAAGTACCATTCATTTTTAGAATTCAGTAGACAACAGAATTCTTATCTATATCAGAAACGAAAGAAAAATTTGGCTTCAAATTAAAGTAAAACATTATGAGACTAATTCTTTTTTATTTATTTTGTATATTGTTTATATTGTAATTTATCTTATATATTAATATTTATTCTTTTACTATACTATTATGATGTTAATATTAATTATAATTGATAAATATTATTTATCATTTTTATAACTTATACTTAGAAATAAACTATAAACAAAATTCTATCACTTTATTAGAACGATTCAGATTATTTATTTGTTACACAAAAAAAACTTTTAGAACTCCCGGTAGAAAGAGATTTCGCTAACGAAAAAGCTTTCAATGCTGCCCTATATCCCTTCCTTTTCCAAATATTTTTACGAATACGTTTTTTTGAAATAGAGGTGCGCTTTTTTGGAACTGCCATTAAAAAGTTATAATAGGTTTTTCGGTTGGATGTGAAAGACATCTATTGTTCAAAATCAATTGTTCTTTACTATTCTCTATCTATTTTTTCTCTAAATTAGACTCCCCCCCAAAAAAGGGGGGGGGGTCAAAATCACATAAAATATTAATAAGAACGATAAGGTACACTATGCCAAATAGATTGAAGTTGATAAAATAAAAAAAATAATACAAAAAAAAGAAAGATTGTCCGTTTCGTTTTCTTTCTATTTTCGTCGTGTTACATTTCTACATGTAATAAAAAAATCAAAAAGTTTAATAACCCAACCCTTCTCCCGCTTAATTAAAAAATAAAAAAACTTTTTTTCTATTATATTAATTAATTTAATATGAATTTAATTGGTCAAGCTCGAAGAAAGAGTCCACAAAATTTTAATTATCAAATGAGACTAGTAGTTAATCTGTTAAAGGATACAAAATACATAATTTAAAGGCATTTTATTTGCCCCCTTTTTTTCCGTAAAATTAAAGTGTTGGATATTATAGCATTTCCTACAAATAGCTTTTATTGTAATGGAAGACAAACAATTAGTTACAAAATAAATTGGTTAATGATTCTAAATAACCGAATTACAATAAATAGTTTTAGTTATGGGCTTTATGATTCAGATCAAATACTGTTTTTGGTATAATTATTTATCCTTGTTCTATAGATATAAAAAAATTATTGTAATACGTAATAATTAAAATGAAAATTCAAATTTTCATTTTTTATCTTCATAAAATTTTATTTAAAAATTTGAATTTAATATTAACAATTCAGTATTAATAAAATTAAATACGTATTTTTTTTTTTTTCACTAGTGACTTATTTATATCATTTGACCAATTGCAACCTCTTGATTTTAAATATTTGAAGTAGTTTGGAAAGATTCAGAATAATTAAGGCTAGAAAATTCTATTTAAGTTTTTTTTATATATCTTAATTTTTTTTTATTAACCGACCCCTCTCAAAAGAAAAGAAATAAGAACCGGTGACTCAGAAACAATTAATTAAGATAAATTTTTTTTTTTTTTTTTTTTATGGAATATACATATCAATATTCATGGATTATACCTTTCATTCCACTTCCAGTTCCTATCTTAATTGGAACAGGACTTCTACTTTTTCCAACGGCAACAAAAAATCTTCGCCGTATGTGGGCTTTTCCTAGTGTTTTATTATTAAGTATAGTTATGGTTTTTTCAGCCCTTTTTTCTATTCAGCAAATAAATAATAATTCTGTCTATCAATATGTATGGTCTTGGACCATCAATAATGATTTTTCTTTAGAATTTGGCTGCTTGGTTGATCCACTTACTTCTATTATGTCGATATTAATCACTACTGTTGGAATTATGGTTCTTATTTATAGTGACAATTATATGTCTCATGATCAGGGATATTTGAGATTTTTTGCTTATATGAGTTTTTCCAATACTTCAATGTTGGGATTAGTTACTAGTTCGAATTTGATACAAATTTATATTTTTTGGGAATTAGTTGGAGTGTGTTCTTATCTATTAATAGGTTTTTGGTTCACACGACCCAGTGCCGCGAATGCTTGTCAAAAAGCGTTTGTAACTAATCGTGTCGGGGATTTTGGTTTATTATTAGGAATTTTGGGTTTTTATTGGATAACAGGTAGTTTCGAATTTCGGGATTTGTTTGAAATATTCAATAACTTGGTTTATAATAATGAAGTTAATTTTTTATTTGTTACTTTATGCGCCTCCCTGTTATTTGCCGGCGCTGTTGCTAAATCCGCCCAATTTCCCCTTCATGTATGGTTACCTGATGCCATGGAAGGGCCTACCCCCATTTCGGCTCTTATACATGCGGCTACTATGGTAGCCGCAGGAATTTTTCTTGTAGCTCGGCTTCTTCCTCTTTTCATAGTTATACCTTACATTCTAAATCTAATAGCTTTGATAGGTATAATAACATTATTTTTAGGAGCCACTTTAGCTCTTGCTCAAAAAGATATTAAGAAAAGCTTAGCTTATTCTACAATGTCTCAATTGGGTTATATGATGTTAGCTCTAGGTATGGGGTCTTATCGAGCTGCTTTATTTCATTTGATTACTCATGCTTATTCGAAGGCATTGTTGTTCTTAGGATCTGGATCAATTATTCATGCGATGGAAGCTATTGTTGGATATTCTCCAGATAAAAGTCAGAATATGGTTCTTATGGGCGGTTTAAGAAAACATGTACCAATTACAAAAACTGCTTTTTTATTGGGTACACTTTCTCTTTCTGGTATTCCACCCCTTGCTTGTTTTTGGTCCAAAGATGAAATTCTTAATGATAGTTGGTTGTATTCACCTATTTTTGCAATAATAGCTTGGTCCACAGCAGGATTAACTGCATTTTATATGTTTCGGATCTATTTACTTGCTTTTGAAGGACATTTAAACGTTTATTTT